GCTAGCGTAGCTTAATATAAAGCATAGCACTGAAGATGCTAAGATGGGTCTTAAAAAACTCCGCATGCACAAAGGCATGGTCCCGACCTTATTATCAACTCTAACCCAACTTACACATGCAAGTCTCCGCAACCCAGTGAGTATGCCCTCAATCCCCCACCCGGGGAAGAGGAGCGGGCATCAGGCACAAGAATTAGCCCAAGACGCCTGGCCTAGCCACACCCCCAAGGGAATTCAGCAGTGATAAACATTAAGCCATAAGTGAAAACTTGACTCAGTTAGTGTTAAGAGGGCCGGTAAAACTCGTGCCAGCCACCGCGGTTAAACGAGAGGCCCTAGTTGATAATTCAACGGCGTAAAGGGTGGTTAAGAATAAATAATAAATAAAGCCAAATGGCCCTTTGGCCGTCACACGCTTCTAGGTGTCCGAAACCCCAACACGAAAGTAGCTTTAATATCACCTGACCCCACGAAAGCTGAGAAACAAACTAGGATTAGATACCCTACTATGCTCAGCCGTAAACTTAGACATCCAACTACAATTAGATGTCCGCCAGGGTACTACAAGCATTAGCTTAAAACCCAAAGGACTTGACGGTGTCTCAGACCCCCTAGAGGAGCCTGTTCTAGAACCGATAACCCCCGTTAAACCTCACCACTCTTAGCCATCCCAGCCTATATACCGCCGTCGCCAGCTTACCCTGTGAAGGCAACAAAAGTAAGCAAAATGGGCACAACCCAGAACGTCAGGTCGAGGTGTAGCGCATGGAGTGGAAAGAAATAGGCTACATTTTCTATTATAGAATATTACGAATATGCACTATGAAATAATGCTTGAAGGAGGATTTAGTAGTAAAAGGGAAATAGAGCGTCCCTTTGAACCCGGCTCTGAGACGCGCACACACCGCCCGTCACTCTCCCCTGTCAAAACGCACCAAAAATACCTAATAAAATAGCACTGACAAGGGGAGGCAAGTCGTAACACGGTAAGTGTACCGGAAGGTGCACTTGGATAAACCCAGGGCGTGGCTGAGTCATTTAAGCATCTCACTTACACCGAGAAGACATCCATGAAAGTTGGATCACCCTGAGCCAAACAGCTAGCTCACCCACCAAAATAACCAAACAATATAAATAAAATAAAATAAACCAAGCACTAAAAACTAAACCATTCTTTTACCTGAGTATGGGAGACAGAAAAGGTTCAACCAAAGCAATAGAAATAGTACCGCAAGGGAAAGCTGAAAAAGAAATGAAATAACCCATATAAGCACCAAAAAGCAAAGATTAGACCTCGTACCTTTTGCATCATGATTTAGCCAGTACAACACAAGCAAAGAGACCTTCAGTTTGAAACCCCGAAACCAGGTGAGCTACCCCGAGACAGCCTATTAGGGCCAACCCGTCTCTGTGGCAAAAGAGTGGGAAGAACTCCGGGTAGAAGTGACAGACCTACCGAACCTGGTGATAGCTGGTTACCTAAGAAATGAATAGAAGTTCAGCCTCGCACACCTCAAATCAAACAAATATATATTTCAAGATATTAAGAGAAAATTATACGAGAGTTAGTTAAAAGGGGTACAGCCCCTTTAACAAAGGACACAACCTTGTCAGAAGGATAAAGATCATAATATACAAAACATGCTGTTCTAGTGGGCCTAAAAGCAGCCATCTAAACAGAAAGCGTTAAAGCTCAGACAGAAAAAAGTTTATTATTCAGATAAAAAATCTTACTCCCCTAGACACTATTAGGTTAACCCATGCCTACATGGAAGAAATTATGCTAAAATGAGTAACAAGAAGACCCACTCTTCTCCTAGCACAAGTGTAAGCCAAATCGGACCAACCATTGGCAACTAACGAACTCAACCCAAGAGGGCAATGTGAATCACAAAAAAATCAAGAAAAATCCACAACTCAATAATCGTTACCCCCACACTGGAGTGCCATTTATAGGAAAGACTAAAAGAAAGGGAAGGAACTCGGCAAACACTAAGCCCCGCCTGTTTACCAAAAACATCGCCTCCTGCAACATACCATATATAAGAGGTCCAACCTGCCCAGTGACTACAAGTTCAACGGCCGCGGTATTCTGACCGTGCAAAGGTAGCGCAATCACTTGTCTTTTAAATAGAGACCTGTATGAATGGCTAAACGAAGGCTTAACTGTCTCCCCTCTCAAGTCAGTGAAATTGATCTACCCGTGCAGAAGCGGAGATAATAATACAAGACGAGAAGACCCTTTGGAGCTTAAGGTACAAAATTTAACCACGTCAAGCAACTCAATAAAAACAAAAACTTCGTGAATATAAAATTTTACCTTCGGTTGGGGCGACCACGGAGAAAAACAAAACCTCCAAGTGGACTGGGATAATTTTCCTAAAACCAAGAGAGACATCTCTAAGCCACAGAACATCTGACCAAACATGATCCGGCCACCAAAGCCGACTAACGAACCAAGTTACCCTAGGGATAACAGCGCAATCCTCTCCCAGAGTCCATATCGACGAGGGGGTTTACGACCTCGATGTTGGATCAGGACATCCTAATGGTGCAGCCGCTATTAAGGGTTCGTTTGTTCAACGATTAAAGTCCTACGTGATCTGAGTTCAGACCGGAGCAATCCAGGTCAGTTTCTATCTGTAACGCTACTTTTCCCAGTACGAAAGGATCGGAAAAGAGGGGCTCATACTTAAAGTACGCCCCACCCTTAATTTATGAAAACAAATAAATAAAATAAGGGGAGAGCTAAAACCCAGCTAGCCAAAATAAGGATATACTGGGGTGGCAGAGCATGGTAAATTGCGAAAGGCCTAAGCCCTTTTAACCAGAGGTTCAAATCCTCTCCCCAGTTTATGTTAAACACCCTAATAATCCACCTAATCAACCCCCTAGCATACATCGTACCCGTCCTTTTAGCAGTAGCCTTCCTAACACTACTTGAACGAAAAGTTCTAGGATATATGCAATTACGAAAAGGGCCCAACGTAGTAGGACCTTACGGATTACTACAACCTATCGCCGATGGGTTAAAACTATTTATTAAAGAACCGGTCCGCCCATCTACATCATCCCCATTTCTATTTCTTGCCACCCCAATATTAGCACTCACCTTAGCCATAATTTTATGAGCACCAATACCCATACCCCACCCAGTAACTGACCTAAACCTAGGAATCCTATTTATTCTAGCCCTATCAAGCCTCGCAGTATATTCAATCCTAGGATCAGGCTGAGCATCAAATTCAAAATATGCATTAATTGGAGCCCTTCGGGCCGTAGCCCAAACAATCTCATATGAAGTAAGCCTTGGGCTCATTCTCCTTTCAGTAATTATCTTCTCCGGAGGCTACAACCTACAAACATTTAATACTACCCAAGAAAGTATTTGATTATTAATCCCCGCCTGACCTTTAGCCGCAATATGATACATTTCAACACTAGCTGAAACAAACCGAGCACCATTTGACCTTACAGAGGGCGAATCAGAACTAGTTTCTGGTTTTAATGTAGAATATGCAGGAGGACCCTTCGCCCTATTTTTCCTAGCTGAATATGCCAATATTCTACTAATAAATACCCTATCAGCCGTACTATTCCTGGGAGCCTCACACTTCCCAAATATTCCAGAACTCACAACAATTAACCTCATAACTAAAGCTGCACTACTTTCAATCTTATTTTTATGAGTACGAGCCTCTTACCCGCGATTCCGATATGATCAACTAATACACCTAGTCTGAAAAAACTTCCTCCCCCTAACACTCGCCTTCGTACTATGACACACCGCCCTACCTATTGCACTAGCAGGACTCCCTCCACAATTATAATTAAGGAACTGTGCCTGAGCACCCAAGGACCACTTTGATAGAGTGATTTACAGGGGTTAAAATCCCCTCAGTTCCTAGAAAGAAGGGATTCGAACCCATACTCAAGAGATCAAAACTCTCGGTGCTTCCTTTACACCACTTCCTAAGGTGAAGTCAGCTAATAAAGCTTTCGGGCCCATACCCCGAAGATGATGGTTAAAGTCCCTCCTCCGCCAATGAACCCATATGTACTTGCAATCCTACTATCTAGCCTAGGACTAGGAACCACCCTAACCTTCGCCAGCTCTCACTGATTATTAGCTTGAATAGGACTAGAAATTAACACCTTAGCAATTACCCCCTTAATAGCACAACACCACCACCCCCGTGCAGTAGAAGCAACCACAAAATATTTCCTGACCCAAGCCACCGCAGCAGCAATAATCCTATTCGCAAGCACAACAAATGCCTGAATAACAGGAGAATGAAGCATCAATGACCTATCAAACCCCATCGCCAGCACTATATTTATAACTGCCCTAGCACTCAAAATTGGACTAGTACCTATACACTTCTGAATACCAGAAGTCCTACAAGGGTTAGACCTAACAACAGGACTAATTTTATCTACCTGACAAAAACTCGCCCCACTTGCACTCATCATTCAAACAGCCCAAACCATCGACCCCTTATTATTAACTCTACTAGGGATTATATCCACACTGGTAGGGGGATGAGGTGGACTAAACCAAACCCAACTACGAAAAATCCTAGCCTACTCCTCAATTGCACACATAGGATGAATAATTATTATTATTCAACACGCCCCCCAACTAACCTTAATTGCACTAGGAACATATATTATCATAACATCCGCAGCATTCCTTACCCTTAAAATATCATTTGCCACCAAAATCAACACACTTTCAACAACCTGATCAAAAAACCCAATTCTAACATCGACCACTGCCCTAGTATTATTATCACTAGGAGGCCTCCCCCCACTCACAGGCTTCCTACCAAAATGATTAATTCTACAAGAATTAACAAAACAAGACCTCCCTATCATCGCCACAGCTATAGCCCTAACAGCCTTAATTAGCCTATACTTCTACCTACGACTATGTTACGCAATAACACTAACCATTTCCCCCAATACAATCAACTCAACAACCCCCTGACGAACCAAAACAACCCAAACTTCCCTACTATTGGCCTTCTTTACTGTAACCTCACTAGGACTACTACCAATAACCCCAACCATTCTAATACTAACCACCTAGGGACTTAGGATAACATTAAACCAGAAGCCTTCAAAGCTTTAAATAGAAGTGAGAATCTTCTAGCCCCTGACTAAGATCTGCAAGATAACACTCGCATTTCCTGAATGCAACTCAGACATTTTTATTAAATTAAGACCTCACTAGATGAGAAGGCCTCGATCCTACAAACTCTTAGTTAACAGCTAAGCGCTCAAACCAGCGAGCATTCATCTACTTTCCCCGCCTTGCAGGACAAAAAGGCGGGGAAAGCCCCGGCAGAGTATTAGTCTGCGTCTTCGGATTTGCAATCCGATATGCTTTTCACCACGGGGCTGTGGTAGGGAGAGGACTGGAACCTCTGTCTTCGGGGCTACAACCCACCGCCTAAACACTCGGCCACCCTACCTGTGGCAATCACACGCTGATTTTTCTCTACCAATCATAAAGACATTGGCACCCTTTATCTAGTATTTGGTGCTTGAGCTGGAATAGTAGGAACCGCCCTAAGCCTTCTTATCCGGGCTGAACTAAGCCAACCCGGATCGCTTTTAGGCGATGACCAAATCTATAATGTTATCGTTACTGCCCACGCTTTTGTAATAATTTTCTTCATAGTTATACCTATTCTGATCGGGGGGTTTGGAAACTGACTCGTACCATTAATAATTGGAGCCCCCGATATGGCATTCCCACGAATAAATAATATAAGCTTCTGATTACTACCCCCATCATTCCTATTACTATTAGCCTCTTCTGGGGTTGAAGCTGGGGCTGGAACAGGATGAACAGTTTATCCACCCCTTGCAGGCAACCTAGCCCATGCAGGAGCATCAGTAGATTTAACAATTTTCTCACTACACCTGGCAGGTGTATCATCAATTCTGGGTGCCATCAATTTTATTACTACAACTATTAATATAAAACCCCCAGCCATCTCCCAATATCAAACTCCTCTCTTCGTGTGGTCCGTACTTGTAACCGCCGTACTACTTCTTTTATCACTACCAGTACTAGCTGCTGGGATTACAATACTTTTAACGGATCGAAATCTTAATACCACATTCTTTGACCCGGCAGGAGGAGGAGACCCAATTCTTTATCAACACCTATTCTGATTCTTCGGTCACCCAGAAGTTTATATTTTAATTCTTCCAGGGTTTGGTATCATCTCTCACGTTGTAGCCTACTACTCAGGTAAAAAAGAACCATTCGGCTATATAGGAATGGTTTGAGCCATAATAGCTATTGGCCTTCTAGGTTTTATTGTCTGAGCCCATCATATGTTTACCGTTGGAATAGACGTAGACACCCGCGCATATTTTACATCCGCAACAATAATTATTGCCATTCCCACAGGTGTAAAAGTATTTAGCTGACTAGCCACACTCCACGGAGGATCAATTAAATGAGAAACTCCAATGCTATGAGCCCTTGGATTCATTTTCCTATTTACAGTGGGGGGACTCACAGGAATTGTTCTATCTAATTCATCACTTGATATTGTACTCCACGACACTTATTATGTAGTTGCCCACTTCCACTACGTACTATCAATAGGTGCCGTATTTGCCATTATAGCAGCCTTTGTGCACTGATTCCCACTATTAACCGGATATACCCTACACAGTGCCTGAACAAAAATTCACTTCGGAGTAATATTTATTGGAGTAAACCTCACATTCTTCCCACAACACTTCCTAGGCCTAGCAGGCATACCACGACGATATTCCGACTACCCAGATGCCTATGCACTATGAAATACAGTATCTTCTATTGGATCACTAATTTCCTTAGTAGCAGTAATTATATTCCTATTTATTCTATGAGAAGCTTTCACCGCTAAACGGGAAGTATTATCTGTAGAGCTAACTATAACAAACGTAGAATGACTTCACGGCTGCCCTCCTCCTTACCACACATACGAGGAACCTGCATTTGTTCAAATTCAATCAAACTAACGAGAAAGGGAGGAATTGAACCCCCATATGCTGGTTTCAAGCCAGCCACATAACCACTCTGTCACTTCCTTCTAAAGACATTAGTAAAATAAATTATATCACCTTGTCAAGGTGAAGTCGCGGAATAACACCCCCGCATGTCTTAATTCACAACCTAATGGCACATCCAACACAACTAGGATTCCAAGACGCGGCATCACCCGTTATAGAAGAACTTCTACATTTCCACGACCACGCACTAATGATTGTATTCCTAATCAGCACTTTAGTATTATATATTATTATTGCAATAGTTTCAACTAAACTTACCAACAAATATATTTTAGACTCTCAAGAAATCGAAATTGTATGAACCATTCTACCAGCTGTTATTTTAGTCTTAATTGCCCTGCCCTCCCTACGCATTCTATACCTTATAGATGAAATCAACGATCCACACCTAACAATTAAAGCAATAGGACACCAATGATACTGAAGCTACGAATATACAGACTATGAAAATCTAGGCTTTGACTCTTATATAGTCCCAACTCAAGACCTCACCCCTGGACAATTCCGACTCCTAGAAACTGACCATCGAATAGTTATCCCAATAGAATCCCCAATTCGAATCCTGGTATCCGCTGAAGACGTACTACACTCCTGAGCTGTTCCATCCTTGGGCATAAAAATAGACGCAGTACCAGGACGACTAAATCAAACCGCCTTCATCGCCTCACGCCCCGGCGTATTCTATGGACAATGCTCTGAAATCTGCGGTGCTAATCACAGCTTTATGCCAATTGTAGTAGAAGCAGTTCCACTAGAACACTTCGAAAACTGATCCTCATTAATACTAGAAGACGCCTCGCTAGGAAGCTAAATATTGGACAAAGCATTGGCCTTTTAAGCCAAAGACTGGTGATTCCCGACCACCCCTAGTGAAATGCCACAATTAAACCCCGGCCCTTGATTCGCAATTTTTATATTTTCTTGATTAATTTTCCTAACCATTATCCCAACTAAAATCCTAAATCATATTACACCAAATGAACCAACCCCAGTAAGCGCTGAAAAGCACAAAACTGAATCCTGAGACTGACCATGATAGCAAGCTTCTTTGACCAATTTGCAAGCCCTTCATACCTGGGTATCCCATTAATTGCAATTGCAATTGCACTACCATGAATTTTTTATCCAACCCCATCATCCCGGTGAATTAATAACCGACTCATTACGCTCCAAGGATGATTTATCAATCGATTTACAAATCAACTAATAATGCCTTTAAGTGTGGGAGGGCATAAATGGGCACTCTTATTAGCCTCTTTAATAGTCTTTTTGATTACTATCAACATGCTAGGCCTACTCCCATACACCTTTACACCTACAACACAACTGTCACTTAACATAGGATTTGCTGTACCACTCTGACTCGCCACAGTAATTATTGGTATACGAAATCAACCAACAATCGCCTTAGGACACCTACTACCAGAAGGAACACCTATCCCTCTGATCCCAGTACTTATTATTATTGAAACAATTAGCCTATTCATTCGACCATTAGCCTTAGGAGTCCGACTCACAGCCAACCTGACCGCCGGCCACCTATTAATTCAACTTATCGCTACAGCTGTGTTTGTTCTATTACCTATAATGCCCACGGTAGCAATTTTAACTGCCACCGTACTCTTCCTACTTACACTATTAGAGGTTGCAGTTGCAATAATTCAAGCCTATGTATTTGTACTCCTTCTAAGCCTATACCTTCAAGAAAACGTCTAATGGCCCACCAAGCACATGCCTTCCACATAGTTGACCCAAGCCCATGACCCCTAACCGGAGCCATTGCTGCCCTGCTAATAACATCCGGCTTAGCAATCTGATTCCACTTCCACTCAACAACGCTAATAACCCTAGGGATAATTCTTCTTCTCCTTACAATATATCAATGATGACGTGATATTATTCGAGAAGGAACTTTCCAAGGCCACCACACACCCCCAGTACAAAAAGGACTACGATACGGAATAATTCTGTTTATTACTTCTGAAGTATTTTTCTTCCTCGGATTCTTCTGAGCTTTCTACCACTCAAGCCTAGCACCAACCCCAGAGCTCGGGGGATGCTGACCCCCAACAGGAATTACCCCACTAGACCCCTTCGAAGTGCCACTCCTCAATACAGCCGTATTACTAGCATCAGGGGTTACAGTAACATGAACCCACCACAGTATTATAGAAGGAGAACGAAAACAAGCCATCCAATCCTTAGCATTAACCATTATTCTAGGACTTTACTTCACTGCACTCCAAGCCGTAGAATATTATGAAGCACCATTCACAATTGCAGATGGAGTTTATGGCTCAACATTCTTCGTAGCCACAGGCTTCCATGGACTGCACGTTATTATTGGATCATCTTTCCTAGCAGTATGCCTCCTCCGACAAATCCAATACCACTTTACATCTGAACATCACTTTGGCTTTGAGGCCGCCGCCTGATATTGACACTTTGTCGACGTAGTATGACTATTCCTTTACGTATCTATCTACTGATGAGGCTCATAATCTTTCTAGTATTAAAGTCAGTACAAGTGACTTCCAATCACACAGTCTTGGTTAAACCCCAAGGAAAGATAATGAATCTAATTATAACCATTTTAGTTATTACAATGGCCCTATCCTTAATTCTGGCAATCGTATCTTTTTGATTACCACAAATAAATCCAGACGCAGAAAAACTATCCCCCTACGAATGCGGATTTGACCCACTAGGATCTGCTCGACTACCATTTTCCCTACGCTTCTTCCTAGTAGCAATTTTATTTCTATTATTTGACCTAGAAATTGCCCTTCTTCTCCCCCTACCTTGAGGAGACCAACTACACAACCCCACCCAAACATTCTTTTGAGCCACAACAGTCCTAATCCTATTAACCCTAGGACTAATCTACGAATGAACCCAAGGTGGCCTAGAATGAGCAGAATCGGGGGTTAGTCCAAAACAAGACCTCTGATTTCGGCTCAGAAAATCGTGGTTTAATTCCACGACCCCCTTATGACACCCGTACATTTCAGCTTTAGCTCAGCATTTATTCTAGGACTAATAGGACTAGCATTTCACCGCACACACCTACTCTCCGCACTCCTTTGTTTAGAAGGAATAATACTATCCCTATTTATTGCACTAGCCCTATGAGCCCTACAATTTGAATCCACAGGATTCTCCACAGCCCCAATACTACTCCTGGCCTTCTCCGCTTGTGAAGCAAGCACAGGCCTAGCATTACTAGTAGCCACAGCCCGCACCCATGGAACTGACCGCCTACAAAGCCTCAACCTCCTACAATGCTAAAAGTACTAATTCCCACAATTATGTTATTTCCAACTATCTGATTAGCCTCCCCAAAATGATTATGAACAACTACTACAGCCCACAGCCTATTAATTGCTTTCATTAGCCTAATATGATTAATATGAACATCCGAAACCGGGTGGGCCCACTCCAACACATACATAGCCACAGACCCACTATCAACCCCCTTACTAGTACTAACATGCTGATTGCTACCATTAATAATTTTAGCCAGCCAAAACCATATTAATCCTGAACCAATCAATCGACAACGTTCATATATTACACTCCTTGCCTCACTACAAACCTTTTTAATTATAGCATTTGGTGCCACAGAAATTATTATATTTTATATTATATTTGAAGCTACACTCATCCCAACCCTAATTATTATTACCCGATGAGGCAACCAAACTGAACGCCTAAACGCAGGAACTTACTTCCTATTTTATACCCTAGCAGGATCCCTCCCACTCTTAGTTGCCTTACTCCTCCTTCAACAATCCACGGGAACACTATCAATACTAGTACTACAATATTCACAACCACTACAACTCAGCTCATGAGGCCACATGATCTGATGAGCAGGCTGCCTAATCGCATTCTTAGTTAAAATACCCCTATATGGTGTCCACTTATGACTACCAAAAGCACATGTAGAAGCCCCAGTAGCAGGATCCATAGTACTTGCAGCAGTCCTTCTAAAACTAGGGGGATACGGAATAATACGCATAATAGTTATACTAGACCCACTATCAAAAGAATTAGCCTACCCATTTATTATTTTAGCCCTCTGAGGAATCATCATAACCGGCTCAATCTGTCTACGACAAACAGACCTAAAATCACTAATTGCTTACTCATCTGTGAGCCATATGGGTTTAGTAGCAGGAGGAATTCTAATCCAAACCCCATGAGGATTCTCAGGAGCAATCATTCTAATAATTGCCCACGGATTAGTATCCTCAGCACTATTCTGCCTAGCTAACACAGCATACGAACGAACCCACAGCCGAACTATAATTCTTGCCCGAGGACTTCAAATAATTTTTCCACTAACCGCAGTCTGATGATTCATCGCTAACCTTGCCAACTTAGCACTCCCGCCCCTGCCCAATTTAATAGGAGAGCTCATAATTATCACGACTTTATTTAATTGATCCCCATGAACCATCTTACTCACAGGATTGGGAACATTAATTACGGCTGGCTACTCCCTATATATATTTCTTATATCACAACGGGGCCCAGCACCAAACCACATTATAGGACTTCAACCATTTCATACCCGAGAACACCTGCTAATAGCCCTACACCTAATCCCAGTTATTCTTCTAGTAACAAAACCAGAACTCATATGAGGATGATGCTACTGTAAATATAGTTTAACTAAAATATTAGATTGTGATTCTAAAGATAGGGGTTAAAACCCCCTTATTCACCAAGGAAGTACTGAAAACATAAGCACTGCTAATCCTTATTGACCAGGGTTAAAATCCCTGGCTCCCTTGAGCTTTTAAAGGATAATAGTTCATCCATTGGTCTTAGGAACCAAAAACTCTTGGTGCAAATCCAAGTAAAAGCTAAGATATCATTAACCATACACTCATCACTACTCCTAATTTTTCTTATCCTAATATATCCCCTATTAACTACACTAAGTCCCCACCAGCAAAAATCAGAATTAGCAAAAATAACAAAAACCGCCGTTAGCTCCACATTCTTTATTAGCCTTCTACCACTAATAATTTTTCTAAACCTAAAAACAGAGGGCATCATCACAAATTGACACTGAATAAATATTCAAACATTTGACATCAACATCAGCTTTAAATTTGACCACTACTCCCTAATCTTTGTTCCAGTTGCCCTATATGTCACCTGATCAATCCTAGAGTTCGCATTATGATACATACACTCCGACCCAAACATTAATCGTTTCTTTAAGTATTTGCTCATGTTTCTAATAGCTATAATTATTCTAGTTACAGCCAACAACATATTCCAATTATTTATTGGCTGAGAGGGAGTAGGAATCATATCATTCCTACTCATCGGGTGATGATATGGGCGAGCAGACGCTAACACAGCAGCCCTACAAGCCGTTATTTACAACCGAGTAGGAGACATCGGATTAATTATAGCCATAGCCTGATTCGCAATAAATCTTAACTCCTGAGAAATCCAACAAGTCTTTGCCCTATCAAAAGACTTTAATATAACTATTCCCCTAATAGGACTTATTTTAGCAGCCACAGGAAAATCAGCCCAATTTGGCCTCCACCCATGGCTTCCATCCGCCATAGAGGGCCCTACGCCAGTATCTGCCCTACTCCACTCAAGTACTATAGTGGTTGCAGGAATTTTCCTACTAATTCGCCTTCACCCCCTCATAGAAGATAATGAATTAGCACTAACAATTTGCCTCTGCCTAGGAGCATTAACTTCACTATTTACAGCCACCTGTGCTTTGACCCAAAATGACATCAAAAAAGTTGTAGCCTTCTCAACATCAAGCCAACTAGGATTAATAATAGTTACAATTGGACTTAACCAACCACAACTAGCATTTCTCCACATTTGCACACATGCTTTTTTCAAGGCCATGTTATTCTTATGCTCCGGATCAATTATTCACAGCCTAAACGATGAACAAGATATCCGAAAAATAGGAGGACTATTCAACATCATACCCGCCACCTCAACCTACTTCACAATTGGTAGCCTAGCCCTAACAGGAACCCCATTCCTAGCAGGATTCTTCTCAAAAGACGCAATTATTGAAGCCCTAAACACCTCACACCTAAACGCCTGAGCCCTAGTCCTAACACTATTAGCCACATCATTCACTGCAGTCTATAGCTTCCGATTAACATACTTTGTAATTATGGGAACCCCACGATTCCCACCCCTATCCCCCATCAACGAAAATAACTCACTAGTAATTAACCCAATTAAACGGCTCGCCTGAGGAAGCATTATTGCAGGATTTATTATTACACAAAACTTCCTACCAATAAAAACACCAATTATGACAATACCAATCACTCTTAAAATAGCAGCTCTACTAGTAACAATCGCCGGCTTACTAATGGCCATAGATTTAACTAACATAACCAGCAAACAAATAAAAATTACACCAAAAATCCCCACACACCACTTCTCCAACATACTAGGATTCTTCCCCGCAACTATCCATCGACTCCTTCCAAAACTTAAATTTATACTAGGACAATCAGCCGCCACCCAACTCGACAAAACATGACTCGAAACTATTGGACCAAAAGGCCTAACACTAACTCAAACAATTATAGCAAAAATTACAAACGACATTGCACGAGGAATAATCAAAACTTACCTAACTATTTTCCTCCTAACCCTAATCATAGCCACCATTCCAACACTCCTCTAAACCGCCCGAAGGGCTCCTCGACTCAGCCCCCGAGTAAGTTCCAACACAACCAGCAAAGTCAAAAGCAGCACCCAAGCACAAATAACTAATATTCCCCCACCAAATGAATATATAACAGCCACACCACTAATATCGCCCCGCAAAACAGAAAACTCTTTCAACCCATCCACAACCACCCAAGAACCCTCATATCAACCCCCTCAGAAAACCCCTCCTACCAACCCAACCCCAAGCAAATAAATTAAAACATACCCTAACACGGAACGACTCCCTCAAGCCTCCGGGAAGGGCTCAGCAGCCAAAGCCGCCGAATAAGCAAAAACCACAAGCATCCCGCCTAAATAAATTAAAAAAAGAACCAATGACAAAAAAGAGCCTCCATGACCAACCAAAACCCCACACCCAACCCCAGCTGCAACTACCAATCCAAGTGCAGCAAAATAAGGCGTAGGATTAGAAGCAACAGCAACTAAGCCTACAACCAAAGCCATCAACAACAAAAACATAAAATAGGTCATAATTCTTACTCAGACTTTAACTGAGACCAATGACTTGAAGAACCATCGTTGTAATTCAACTACAAGAACCATTAATGGCAAGCCTACGAAAAACACATCCCCTTATTAAAATCGCCAATGACGCATTAATTGACCTACCAGCACCATCCAATATTTCAGCATGATGAAACTTTGGATCCCTCCTAGGACTATGTTTAATTACACAAATCTTAACCGGACTATTTCTAGCCATACACTACACCTCCGATATTTCAACCGCATTTTCATCAGTAACCCACATTTGCCGAGATGTCAACTACGGCTGACTAATCCGCAATATACACGCAAATGGAGCATCATTCTTCTTCATTTGCATTTATATACACATTGCCCGAGGCCTATATTATGGATCATACCTATACAAAGAAACCTGAAATATTGGCGTAATTCTTCTACTACTAGTTATAATAACAGCCTTCGTTGGCTATGTATTACCATGAGGACAAATATCCTTCTGAGGCGCTACAGTAATTACAAACCTACTATCTGCAGTACCCTATATAGGAGATGCACTAGTCCAATGAATCTGAGGTGGCTTCTCAGTAGACAACGCAACACTGACACGATTCTTCGCATTCCACTTCCTACTGCCCTTTATTATTGCTGCTGCAACCATCCTCCACCTGCTGTTCCTCCACGAAACCGGATCAAATAACCCAATTGGACTAAATTCAGACGCAGACAAAATCTCATTCCACCCATACTTTACATACAAAGACCTCCTTGGGTTCGTAATTTTACTTATAGCCTTGGCACTTCTAGCGTTATTTTCCCCTAACCTCTTAGGAGATCCAGAAAACTTCACCCCCGCAAACCCCCTAGTCACACCCCCACATATTAAACCAGAATGATATTTCCTATTTGCCTACGCCATCCTTCGATCAATCCCAAACAAACTAGGAGGAGTCCTCGCCTTATTATTTTCAATCTTAGTGCTAATAGTAGTACCACTCCTGCACACCTCAAAACAACGAGGATTAACATTCCGTCCAATTACTCAATTCCTCTTCTGAACTTTAGTAGCAGACATAATAATTTTAACATGAATTGGAGGTATACCAGTAGAACACCCATTCATCATTATTGGACAAATTGCATCAGTACTGTATTTCGCACTATTCCTTGTTTTTATTCCCCTAGCAGGATGACTAGAAAATAAAGCACTAGAATAAGCTTGCCCTAGTAGCTTAATCTGAAAGCATCGGTCTTGTAATCCGAAGATCGGAGGTTAAACTCCTCCCTAGCGCCAATGTCTGAACTACTCTTTATGGTTTAGTACATAATATGCATAATATTACATTAATGTAATAGTACATGAATGTACCAATACTAGTACTTTTCTTAAACATAAAGCAAGTACTAGATAAGAGGGTATGCAGAAAGCATAATATTAAAACTCATAAATAAGTTATTTAAACTTGGGAAATAGGTTTTTCCCTTAAAAATTGACCTCAGATTTTTCCTTGGTCTCACTAACTAGTATTTCGTTAAACATATTTAATGCAGTAAGAGACCACCAACCAGCTTGTATAAAGGTATATCATGCATGATGCGTCAGGGGCAATGATAGTGGGGGTAGCACAATATGAACTATTACTGGCATCTGGTTCCTATTTCAGGAACATAACTGTATTACTCCCCTCTCTTGTAATTATACTGGCATCTGATTAATGGTGTGGTACATATGTCTCGTTACCCACCAAGCCGGGCGTTCTTTTATATGCATAACGTATTTTTTTTTGGTTTCTTTTCATTTGGCATCTCAGAGTGCAAATACAAATGTACATTAAGGTGGAACATTTTTCCTTGCTTGTATAATGTAAATTAATTATTATAAGACATACCTGGAAACTGCATTAAGTTAACTCAAGTGCATACACTTACTACTCTTACTCAACTATCCCTGTTATATATGCCCCGGCTTCTGCCAACAAACCCCCCTACCCCCCTACGCTTAATAGATACTGCTTTCCTTGTCAAACCCCAAAATCAAGGAAGATCTAAAAATATGTAAACCGACAAATTTTAACACACGGGTCAGCCATTCCACGCCACTTACACTAATTTTTACAACACACCCCACCTATAAAAACCACTAAATATTCATATTAAATTAACGCAATATAAAATTACCTAAAATTTGCAGCCTTAGTAAATTATATCCAGAAAAGAGAGATTTAAACTCCCATCATTGACGCCCAAAGCCAACATTTTTATTAAACTATTCTCTGAAATTAACCCGCATGATATTATAGTAATGCACATCACCACTCTAAATTAAATAATACCAAAACATATTATTAAGACTTAAAATTTACTACCACACTTTATAAATCTAGAAAAAACCTAGGGACATAAAAGCCATCACCAATACTGCCAATAAACCGCGCTACATTATATATATGCATCAATTTTATTTTACAATATAATATTAACCTAATCAACCGTACCAAAATTTTTAAGAAATAAACGGTACTAAATATCCTAATATATAAACC